GTCATCGATTCCACATTGTATCAAAGGAGGTGTTAAACCCCCGTTTTTCCAATTTTTCATCGTCAAGAGAATTCATTTTATCGACATGAGTGTTCTATATCGATAAGATTCTAACAATTGGATTTGTTGAAACCATTTCTGTATTAACATAGTGGTAGAAAGAGTACTACACTGCGTTTCAACTTCAAACTAGTTAGCTTTAACCATGGTAATATTCCAAAATTCTTGGTTGTATAGAGAATCAAAGTAGATTTACCAAGGAATCACGAAATGCTATGGTTCTTCACTATTTTATTCTTAATTTATTCAGAAGTCATTCGCGGGATAATGCACCTTTTCCTAGTTATAAAGAAAAAAGTGCAGTTGGTTGGATCCAATCTATTCTTTGAAATCAACAACTCGCACACACTCCCTTTCCAAAAAAAATCAATACACCTAGCACTACACTTAGATTTATTAGATTTGTTGCTAAAATATCGGTATCAAACCCGAAACTTTCGGCGGATGGCCAGTAACTCAAGCAAAGAAAAGAATCGGTTATCTTTTTCATATGATCGCATCTCCTCTTTACGATTGATTCTTATTTTTCGATTTTTTTTAGTTTTTTTATATGATATTTGTTTCTCTATTATTATATCTATATTTTATATCTATATTCATATAATTATAGATATAAATAATATGGATATAAAGAATCTTTATTTAGAAGAAATAAAATGGATAAGTTCGAATAATTATATAAGTTCAAATAATATATAATAAAATTTCGAATAATATATAATAAAATTTACATTTCTTACTAAAAATTATTAGTCAGAATAGAATTATAGAATGAAGAAGAATATTGTTATATTAGTATTCGAGAATATATTTCTTAAGAAATATATTCTCTCTTTTGAATTGGTTAGTCAATTGAAAGATTCCCCAGAAGAATGATACTTCTTAGAATTCGATCCTAGTTCTTATGTCAATTGGAAAATTTAGAGTTGTTTTCAACACTTTCAAAAAACTTTCTAAATGAAAAAAGGGGAAAGGTTCACTGGACCAAAAAAGGGAAGGAAGAAGGCGGGCGAATCAGTATGTGAATACCTCACCCATAAATCCGTCCCTCCTCCGTGTTCTTGTCCGAATGAAGAAACAATGATAGGTTAAAATAATTTCAAAAAGAAAGCAAGAACAGCAAAGAAAGTCCACCGAAAACAGAATATGTATTTTTCTTTTTCTATTCAAAAAAAAGATTAAACAAAAGGATTCGCAAATAAAAGCGCTAATGCTACAACCAGACCATAAATAGTTAAAGCTTCCATAAAAGCCAAACTAAGTAATAAAGTACCCCTTATTTTGTCCTCTGCTTCTGGTTGTCGCGCAATCCCTTCTACAGCTTGCCCTGCAGCTGTGCCTTGACCAACTCCAGGTCCAATAGAAGCAAGTCCGACGGCCAACCCAGCAGCAATAACAGAAGCAGCAGAAATCAGTGGATTCATGATAAGTTTCTCCTATTCCAAATAAAAAAAAGAAATAGTTAATAATACAATCAACCAATAAATTATGACTTTCTTATTTCATTCTTCAGATTTCTCTTTCTCTAGTCGAAGTGTAATTCAAAATTTCAAATTGAAATAAGAATTTTTATTGAACTCTTCAAATTACTTCGATTTTTCTTTTCGTTTCTACCCATGTAGTTTTTTTTGAATAAGACTATTTTTCTTCTTATCTTCTATTTTGAACCTTTCTTTCAATTCTTCGTTCTTTGTTTTTCTTTATTTCATTTTTTTAGTCATTCCATATTCCTTTGAATTCACAATTACAATAGATGAAACGAAAGGGCTTTCTTTGTTTTTTGAATTCCATCTATCTAAATGGAGAGTGGTAGCAGGACAAATTTAGATCTATATATAGTCCTATATAACTAATGAATATCAAATAGAACATATACGTGTGTTTCTTCCATACCGTAAACCAATTAGTTGTGTCTTAGATTCAATCGGATTCGAGAATCATTCTTTGAAACCTCAAAAAAAGAAAGAGTTGTCTTATATCGATTCGATGATAGATTATATACACCTAATTCGACCCCCTCACCCTACCTACCCTATTTTTTTTTAGAATTCCCTGGGAATTTTTTCTATTTTATTATTAGATTACATTACACGAAATCGTATATTTCTTTGAATTATACCTTCTTGAATCTTTCTTTTTTTGTGGAGGACTAAAAAAAAGACTATTTGATAACTAGTCAATGATGCCCTTCCATGGATTCACCTATATAAGCCGCAGCTAAAGTAGCAAAAATAAGAGCTTGAATACCGCTTGTAAATAATCCAAGGAACATCACAGGTATAGGAACTACTAAAGGTACTAAGGAAACAAGAACAACAACTACTAATTCATCAGCTAATATATTTCCGAAAAGTCGAAAACTAAGCGATAAGGGTTTTGTGAAATCTTCTAAGATGTTAATCGGTAAAAGGATTGGAGTTGGTTGGATATATTTACCAAAGTAAGCCAATCCTTTTTTTGAAATACCCGCATAGAAATAGGCTACTGACGTAAGTAAAGCTAATGCAACAGTAGTATTTATATCATTTGTGGGTGCAGCTAACTCTCCATGAGGTAACTTTATAATTTTCCAAGGCAAAAGAGCCCCTGACCAATTCGAAACAAAAATAAATAGAAACAGAGTTCCAATAAATGGAACCCAAGGACCATACTCTTCTCCAATCTGAGTTTTGCTCACGTCTCGAATGAATTCAAGGACATATTCAAAGAAATTCTGACCGGAAGTGGGAATAGTTTGCGGATTTCTAACAACTAGAATGGTTGAAACTAATAAGATAGCAATTACAACCCAAGAGGTAATAAGTACTTGAGCGTGCACTTGAAAATCCCCTATTTGCCAATAGAAATGTTGACCTACTTCCACAGCAGATATCTCGTAGAATCTGTTGAATGTGTTGATGGAACATAATAGAAAATTCATATTGCCCTGCCCTCTAAAATAAAAAAATAGAACTTGAAAGGGAATTATTTTGATTCAAACTTTTCCATTTTGAATACCTACTCATCAGATAAGATTTCTGTTTGTTCTTTCTCATCAGATAAGATTTCTGTTTGTTCTTTCTCATCAGATAAGATTTCTGTTTGTTCTTTCTCATCAGATAAGATTTCTGTTTGTTCTTTCTCATCAGATAAGATTTCTGTTTGTTCTTGTTGTCTTTTTGCACAATTTTGTATAGAGCTAGAACGACCCTCACAAATTGCAAATACTAATTTGTTAAGAATTAATCCGATTGAATCCATAGCATCATCATTAGCTGGAATCGGAAGATCTGCAAGATCTGGGTCAGAATTTGTATCGATTAAACAAATCGTTGGAATTCCCAAAGTGATACATTCTCGAAGAGCCGTATATTCTTCTTGCTGATCAACGATTATTACAATATCGGGTAACCCTGTCATATATTTTATGCCGCCCAGATATCTTTCCAAATGAGATAATTGTCTCTTCAACATAGCGGCATCTCTTTTTGGAAGACAGTTGAGTTTCCCCCTCTTTTGCTTCGTTCTCAAGTCCCGGAACTTACGAAGTCTCGTTTCTGTAGTATACCAATTCGTTAACATACCGCCAAGCCATTTTTTATTAACATAATGACATCGAGCTCTTCTTGCAGCCCGTGTTACTGAATCGGCTGCTTTTTTTTTTGTCCCAACAATTAAGAACTGTTTTCCTCTGCTTGCTGCATCAAAAACCAAGTCACAAGCTTCTGATAAAAAACGAGCAGTTCGAGTAAGATTTAGAATATGAAGACCCTTACGTTTTGCAGATATATAAGGTGCCATTCGAGGATTCCATTTCCTAGTCTCATGGCCAAAATGAACTCCTGCTTCCATCATCTCTTCAAAAGTTATGTTCCAATATCTTTTTGTCATTTATCCCCATACTTTTTTTTTTATTGAAAAAAATAGACCAGGTATCCTGAAATAGAAATAAATAATTGTTCCGACGGAACCTTCTCTTTTCTTGAAGATTGGCCATAAATACATAGAAGGCCATTCATTTTTTTCTATTTCGTATTTTATTCTACTTACTTTATTACCAAATCAAAAGCAAATCAAATGACTTAAAGGGATGAATCTAATCTGTTTTTCAGAAGCATGAAATCCCCGATTTGGAATGTCTCATCTAATGTCTCACATAAATTCTTTATAAATGAAAAAAATCAAATAAATTTCTGTGATGAAACAAAAGATTTCTAATTTCTACTTCGAACAAATTTTGTTTTTTTTCCAAGGTAATCTTGTTATGTTGCCTTGACCGTGAACGGGGCATTCTTCTTTTGAATCCGGTACCGGCGGGTATCATTCCCCCTAAAACAACATTCTCTTTAAGACCTTTCAACCAATCGATACGACCCCGAAGAGCGGCTTTTGCTAAAACTCTAGCAGTTTCTTGAAAACTCGCTTCGGATATGAAACTTTGAGTATTCAGAGATGTTTTTGTTATTCCCAATAATATAGCTCGGTAAAAAATCGCTTCTTCCAAGGCACGCCCCGTTCGTTCGGCTCGCAATAATCCAATTAGTTCGCCAGGTGAAAATACATTAGACATTCCATCTTCTGAAACCAAGACTTTGGATGTTATTTGACGCACAATAAGTTCGATATGCCTATTATGGATGTGTACTCCCTGGGATCGATAAACCTTTTGGATTTTATTCACCAAATAAAGACGACTTTGCGCTATAGTTAGCTCCGCACCAATCAAGAATCCCCAAGGAATACCGAGAATTCTTGTTATACACTCGTTCCAAGCATCAATTCTTTTTTCTAGATTCATCGATATTGAATCAGAACGTATTTCGAATAACTTTTCCACTTTTGGAAGACCCTGTGTTATATCACTGGATCTAGATTTTTCATATAGAAAGGTAACGAATATATCTCCTTCAGAAAGGATTTCTCCATAATGGCCATGAATGGTTGTTCCTGGAGTTGCCAAATAAGGTTTAGCCGATCTTATTCTTACAGAATCCATTTGAAGAGTGAGAACTTGACCCGATTTTAGGTTTCGGTGTGGTCCATTTTTTGTTTGAGCTATACATATATTTTCACAAATAAATTGTCCAAGACTAATTATTGGAAACGTTTTTTCACAAGAATTAGGATGGAGGAAATACCAATTCAAATGGAATGGATTTAAAACGATGTTATTGTATAGATCGGGTTTAAAAAGTTTCTCGTTTTCGTCTATGAAATAATATTGAATTACTTGAAAAGTTTCCTTGAATTTGTCCAATTGCAAATTTGTATTCATTGAGATCTGATTATGAGTTCTTAAACGGTAAAATGAATACAAATTTGCAATTGGAAGGGCTATTCCTAAAGGTCCTAACGAATTCTTAATTGGAATTTTAGGATCTTTTCTTATCCCACTGTGATATTTTACGTTGTTGAATGGTCTCATTTGAAAAAAATTAGATGATGGCAAAATTATCAAAGATCGGCATTCTTCCTTCTTTCTATTCAACAACATACGAATAGTTCCGTGATTTGGGCTAAGTGATTGTTTAAATTTTGGCTTGGAAGGAATAGATAAAAATGGATTGATCTTGATCCGATCCGATTCATTATCCGAGATCAATCCTAAACCAGATGGGTCATTCCTTTTTCGGATATATGATGAAGTCTGATATTTCGCTAAGTCAATTCTTAGGAAATACTCAATTAAACCATTTGTACTTACTTGAACAAAGGAAGCGAGCGCCTCCTCAATAGAAGAACTTTTTTTGTCTTGATCCCAATTCAAGACTAAACAAGTTCGAACTAATTGAATCCTTGTGTCGGAAATTCCCCAAATGGATTTTCCATTTCCAGAAAGAAGATAATAGATAATTTGAAGTTCCAGATGATCCCTTTCCTGGAACATATCTTGGGGAAAAAGTTTTACAAAATGGATACTGTCCGGTATTTCATATAGAATTACAGGTCGAACCAAAACAAAATACTTTTTCTTGGTAGTTGCGATCCATTGGACATAGGTCCAATTGTTCACTTTTGTTGATTTTTTTTTTTTTACCGTTCGGGGTGGTATCAAGATGGGACTGTGTCGGGATATCTTATCCATCTCTCCGGGAAAATGGATATTTCCAGAAAAGATTTTTAATTCCATTTTTTTTTTTTTCTTTTCTAATCGGACCAATCCGCCTACTCTACTTCTTATCTTTAAAGTGATTGGTGTTCCTATTCCAATGAGACTATTATTCCGTACCATTATGGAAGATTCGGGTAAAATATGCACCTCTTCGGGAATAAAAAAAATTTGATCTACTTTGATTTGATATTTTTGCTTTAATTCTTTGATTCCTCGAGACTCCCTGAAATCTGAAGACTCAAGAAAATTTGAAGACTCCCTGAAATCTGAAGACTCCCTGAAATCTGAAGACTCCATGAAATCTTCTTTTTGAAAAATGGAATCAATTCCTATAGTTCTATATTTTGTAATTCCGGAACTCTGTCTTGTGTATTGAGGATCATCAAAATAAGCAAAAATACTATTTCTATAAAAAATACCATTGATAGGTATTTCAATGGAGACACCGGAAGCGGACATTAGTTCGTTCTTTCGTTCTTGAATCGATTGGAATGGAAATGGAATACTAAATCTATTTCTTCGCCTTTTTCCCAATAAAAAAAAAGTATCGTGAAAAATAGCAGGATACATCAAATGACAATGATCCCTACCTCTGATTTGATTCAATATTGAATCATCAGTAATCCTCCTTTCTTTTGTACCAAAAGTATTGAAACTAAAGAATTTATGTTTGACTTGATCATTACTTACTAAAAGGTTTGAAATCTTTCTTTTTTCGGTAGAAAGAGAATGGATATCAATTTGATCTTGATCCTTGTGAAGTAAAAAATGGTTTGCCTCGGACCTGCACGACTTTCCAGATAATATCCATAAATGACTTGTTTTTGGTAAGATATGTACATTACTATCCACAAATTCTGATGTATGGGACACATTGGTATTCCAATGCATTTCCCCTCCTGAATCAGAATAAATATGTTTTCGAACCCTTTCTTTCAAATTCAAAGTATATGTTCCCGTGCGGATCTCAGCAATCACTTGTTCGGATTTTACATATTGATCATTTTGAACTAATAGCAAACTTTTTGGTGGAATAATCACGTTATGGATAATATTCTCACTTTCAATAGTGACATCCAAGTCTATATTACATAGAAAAGCAGGATATCCATGACGTGTACGTGTAGGGTGAACTAAATCCTCATGAAATTTTATTTTTCCATTCGAGGGGGCTCGCACAGATTCTGCAGTACCCCCTGTGAAGACTCCACCAGTATGAAAAGTTCTTAATGTTAGTTGAGTGCCCGGTTCTCCAATAGATTGACCAGCAATAATACCTACAGCTTCTCCTAATTCTACCAGGTCCCCATGAGTAGTGCTCCGGCCATAACACAATCGGCAGATCCAAGACGTATGCCTACAGGTAAAGGGGGTTCGAATAAATATGGGTTGTGTTTGAAAAGTTATGAATCGATTGAGAAGTCCAATTCCAATATCTTGATTTCTAACGACAATGCATCGTGAACCTATATATATATCGTCTGCTAATACACGACCAATTAATGTTTGTATCAAAATTCTTTCTGGCATCATTCCATTTCGGGTATTCACAGGAATCCCTCGAATGGTACCGCAATCTGTTCGACGTACAACAATGTGTTGAACCACTTCTACAAGTCTACGTGTAAGATATCCAGCATCGGATGTTCGTACAGCAGTATCGACAACCCCTTTCCGGGCTCCGTAGCAAGAAATGATATATTCTGTTAAAGACAGTCCTTCACGTAAATTGCTTTGAATGGGTAAATCAATCATTTGTCCTTGTGGATCTGACATTAATCCCCTCATTCCTACTAATTGGTGCACTTGAGATGCATTTCCTCTAGCTCCTGAAAAAGACATTATATGGACTGGATTAAAAGGGTCAGTCATCCTAAAATTCGGAGTCATTTCTTGTCGCAAATATTCGCTTGTAGCATACCATATTTCAATGGATTGACGTAATTTTTCTACCGCATGTACATTCCCATTCTGTTTTTCCAAAAGAAAACTTTGTTGTTCAGCATCTTGGACTAGCCATCCTTTAGAAGGTATTGTAAAAAGATCATCAATTCCTAATGAAATAGATGTAGCAGTAGCTTGATGGAACCCTAGAGTCTTGACTTGATCCAGGATGTGTGATGTATATGCCATTCCGAAATGATCTATGAATCTGCTAATGAGTCGTTTAATGGCAGTTCCACCTATCACGTTATTGTGAAAGACTAGATTGGCCCGTTCTTCCATAAGTACCTCCATATTCTATGGGATTCGGTTCGACAATGGATTTGAGTTAATGATTGGAAAACTTCCTTTTCTTTATCTTTATTTACGTAGGAAATTGAAAAGATCCCAGTTGAATCGAGAAGACCTGAAATTAAACCAGGATTCTCAATTTATCGAACTTAGATACCCTATAGAATCGGCCCGACAAAAACCTTGTAGAGCTTCTTCGATTTCTCGATAAAAAGAAATATGACCAACAGTGGTTCGAATGTATATACAACAAATTTCCTTTTTTATACTTCTTCTTACTAAATAATCCCCATAAATCTCATAATGGGTACCCGAAGATTCATAGTGAACTTCGATAGGAACTTCTCTTGAAGACATAAAGCATTGATCTATTCGCCACCGGAGCCAAAAAGGACTATCGAAATTTATTCTTTTCTGTCGAAAAGCTCCAATTGCATCATAGGAATTAGAAAAAAAAGGTTCTTTTTTTTTCATATACTTATAGTTATTATCGCGAATTTTTTCATTTTGAGAATTTTTCCAATTACACGGATTATACCTGTTTGCACAAATACCTCGACGATTTCCGCTCGTTAATACGTAAAGTCCAATAAGCATATCTTGAGTTGGTACGGCTATTGGATCCCCCATAGCTGGAGACAAGAGATTCATATTAGAAAGCATAAGTAAATGAGCTTCTGCTTGAGCCTCCAAAGATAAAGGCACATGAACAGCCATTTGATCCCCATCAAAGTCTGCATTGAATCCCTTACACACTAATGGATGTAAACAAATAGCACGCCCTTCTACTAAAATGGGTTGGAATGCTTGTATGCCCAATCTATGCAAAGTAGGCGCTCTATTTAGCAATACGGGATGCCCCTGAATAACTTCTTCAAGGATTTCCCATACAATGGGTTCTTTTTGCCGGATTTTACTCTTAGCAACTCCTATGTTCGAAGCAAAATTTTTTTGAATTAAAACACGAATTAGAAATGTTTGAAATAGCTCTATTGCTATTTCGCGGGGCAATCCACATCGATGTAATGAAAGTGATGGACCTACGACAATCACGGAACGTCCCGAATAATCAACTCGTTTGCCAAGCAGAGTTTCTCTAAATCTTCCCTCTTTGCCCTGAATTATATCCGAAAACGATTTGTAAACCTGATTATGACCGTCCCTTAGTGGTTGTCCGCGGAGTCCATTATCGAGAAGTGTATCCACGGCTTCTTGTACCAATGTCTCTTGAGACATTACATATTCCTCTGGTGTAAATCTACTTTTTAATAGCTTGATAAGAGTCTTGTTCCGAAAGATAACTCTTCTATAGAGTTCATTAATATCCGAACTCATTAATATACCCCCATCTATTTGAATAATGGGTCTCAATTCGGGAGGAAGAACTGGTAAGAGACATAAAACCATCCATTCTGGTTCTATATTTGTTCGGAGAAAATGCTTAGCTAATTCTATGCGTCGAACCAACAACTTCTTTCTGCTTACAACGTAAGGTTTTTCCGATTCATTTTCATTGTCCGTGGATCCCTTTTCTCCTAATTCTTTCCATTCTACCAACGAAGAATCCATAATCTTTCTCAAATCCAGATCAACTAATTGTTCTCGGATAGCACCCGCTCCCCTCGAAATTTCTCGATTTCGAAATGTATATAAATCAAAAAAGCTTGAGATATAGTATTGCCAGTATCGGAATTCATCATTATATTCGAATGAACCTCGTAATCGTAAGAAATTTGGTTTTTTAACTACGGGTCTAGCAAACACAAAATTGCGGTATACTAGATTTTCTAATTCTTTAAGAGGTTTATCTAAAAGACTCGCGATATAACTGGGAAGACGTTTCAAATACCACACATGGGTTACGGGACATGCGAGTTTGATATACCCCATTTGATATCTCCGTATCCGAGAATCCACAAATTCTACTCCGCATTGTTCACAAAATTTGGTTTGTTCTTTTTTATCTCCGATTCCGCCATAAATTCCACAAGCACAAACCCCACTTTTGATAGGTCCAAAAATTCTTTCACAAAATAATCCATCTTTTTCAGGCTGATTAGTTTTGTAATGAAGAGTATGGGGTTTTGTTACCTCCCCAACTATTTCTCCATTAGGTAGGATTTTTGTTGCCCAAGCACTTATTTGTTGAGGAGAAACTAATCCAATTCGAAGGTGTTGATGTTTATACTTATCAATCATAGAATAAAATTTTTGATTCAGTCCAATTAAACTTCCTTCCTTTGAATCTGAAAATCTTTCTCAGATACAAGGAAATGATTCAGTTCCAGAGCCAAAGATCGTAGTTCTCGAACGAGCAATCGAAAAGATTCTGGAGCATCCACGGGTTTAGGTATTGTTCCTCCAATGATCATAGTCCCGAGTAGTTCTTGACGAGCTTTAAGATGATCCGATTTATAAGTCAGCATCTCTTGTAAAATATGAGCAACACCGAATCCCTCGAGGGCCCAAACCTCCATTTCGCCTACCCGTTGTCCTCCTTGCTTGGACCTTCCTTTAAGGGGTTGTTGTGTAACAAGTGCATAAGGTCCAGTGGAACGTCCATGTATTTTATCATCAACTTGATGAATTAATTTCAAGATATAAGGCTTTCCTATTAGAACAGGTTGTTCAAAACGATTCCCCGTTCTTCCATCAAATATTCCGCTCTTTCCCGGATACTCAGGTTCAAATATCCATGGATTCGATGTTTGTTTACTGGCCTCATATAATTCAGAAAACACAAGTTTTCTCGAAGCCTCTTGTTCATATCTCTCATCAAAAGGTGAGATTCGATAATGTCTATTTAGCATACTCCCAGCTAACCCGAGTGAACATTCCAATATCTGTCCTACGTTCATTCGTGAAGGTACCCCTAATGGATTGAAGACCATATCAACGGGTCTTCCATCTTGCAAATAAGGCATATCCTGTCTCGACAAAATCTTCGAAATGATACCTTTATTTCCATGTCTACCAGCCACTTTATCGCCTACTTTTATTTCTCGTTTCTGTAAAATATATATCTGAATCGTTTCTGGATTATCATTAGAACCTGCTTTTTTGTGGATCCATCTCACATCAATAACTCGGCCCCTACCACCCATGGGTAGTTTTAGACAAGTTTCCTTTGAGGTGGATACCGGAATCCCAAGTATAGCTCGTAATAATCTCTCTTCCGGGGCATACGAGGATTCTTTCACCATTTCATGAGGCGTTAATTTACCCACTAAAATATCGCCCGTTTCTACCCAAGATCCCAGGATCACAATTCCATTTTTGTCTAAATTTCGGAGTAAATGGGCCTCTAGGTGTGGTATTTTATTAGTGATTATTTCAGGACCATGGCTTGTCACATGAGTCTGAATTTCATATTTCCGTATGTGAAAAGAAGTAAAAATATCTTCATAGACCAGACGCTCACTAATGAGTACAGCATCTTCAAAATTGTAACCTTCCCAGGGCATATAAGCCACTAATACGTTTTTTCCCAAAGCGAGTTCACCACCTACTGTAGCAGCACCATCGGCTACAATTTGTCCCTTTTTTACGCATTTACCTTTCTGAACCTGGGATTTTTGATGCATGCAAGTATTTTTGTTGGAGCGTTGATATATAACTAATGGAATGCTTAGAGCATTGCCATTTCCGAATAACAGGATCTTGTCAGTATCGTTCGAAATGATCTTTCCCTCGTGTTCGGCTATAGCGGGAACTCCTGAATCTCGGGCCACTTGGCGTTCCAATCCAGTTCCAACAATGCACTTTTCGGACCGAGAAAGAGGAACTGCTTGACGTTGCATATTAGAACTCATTAAAGCTCGAGTCGCATCATTATGCTCGATAAAAGGAATGAGGGAAGCTCCAATAGAAAAATATTGGAAGGGCAAAATACTTCTAAGATGAACCTGTTCCCATGCAATAGTCAGAAATTCTTGACGGTATCGAGCTGGAACAATCTGTTCCTCCTGAAGACCTTGATTCAGTGCTAACAAATTTCCCGTCGCTACCATATAGTATTCATCTCTACGTGGTGATAAATAAAGCATGCGTATTCTTTTTGATCTCTCAGAAATTTCATAAAATGGACTCTCTATAGACCCCCAACGACCAATCCTTGCATGAATTGCTAAGGATCCAATAAGTCCAACATTGATTCCTTCAGAGGTGTCAATTGGACAAATGCGTCCATAGTGACTAGGATGGATATCTCGTATCCGAAAACTAGCAGTTCGCCCTGTCAATCCTCCAGGACCCAAATGACTCAATTTTCTCCCATGAACTATTAGTGTCAATGGATTGGTTTGATCCAAAACTTGAGATAATGGGTGTAATCCAAAAAAAGACTGATAAGTGGTTGTTAATGGAGTTGAAGTCACCAAATTCTGAGGAGTCGGTATCCATTTATCTTTAATTGCGTCCCTTATAGTTCGTCGAATTATATGTTCTAAACGAACCAGAGCCAATCTAAATTGATCTTGTAAGAGATCTGCTACGGAACGAATACGTTTATTTTTCAAATGATTCATATCGTCAAGTGTACCCATTCCAAATTTCATTCCAATCAAATGATCTGCAGCTGTCAATATATCTCGCGGTAACAAAAATGTCTTGTTCTCAGGGATATCAAGATTCAGCTTTCGGTTCATATTTCGTCGACCAATCCGTCCTAGTTCACATTTTTCTTTAAAAAATCTTTTTCGTAATGACATACATACAGATTCAAGAGATACGGAATCTGCACAAGCATATTTTAATTGTCGATACAACTCCAAAATGGCATCTTCTTGTGAGCCTATTTTTTCTTTCTCCTCTTCATTCAGCGAAGATAAGAAAAATTGAGGGTAGCGAACGTTATCTAGAATTTCGTTTAAATTCAAACCCATAGCTGCTAATAGAACTACAATAGATATTTTCTGTTTCCTACTTACACGAGCCCATATCCTTCCATTTCGATCCATCTTTAACTCTAATCTTCCTCCCCAATCGGATATTATTGTGGCAGTATAGACCGAAATTCCTTTATGGTCCAATTCTGACCGATAATAGATACCAGGGCTTTGCACTATTTGATTGATGACAATTCGGTATATTCCATTTACTATAAAATGGCCCTGGGAATTCATTAGAGGAATGTTTCCAAGAAAAATAAGTTGTTCGTGGATATCCCCACTTTTTTTCCAAATTACTCCCGCGGATATATAGAATTCAGAGGAATATGTAAGTGATTCATATACAGCATCTTTTTCTTTTAGCGAGGGTTCTACCAATTGATATGTTTCCACAAATAATAGAAATTCAATTTCTTGATGATATGTATCTTCAATTTTAGGAAACTTGAAAAGTTGTTCCGTTAAGCCCCGATCAAGGAATCTAAAAAACCCTTCAACTTGTATTTGAGTCAATCCGGGTAATGTAGACATTCCTTCATTTCCAACCCTAAGCATTTTCAATTTCCCCCTTTCGTTTATAGAATATATCCCACGATTTGCTGTCTTATCGAATCACATGAATCGATTTAGCAATAATGCAATAATGGAATTTCTTTTCTTTTTACTTTACTGAATCACATGAAATTTTTCCTAACTCCGGCTGGGAAATACCTTACCTATTATGTTATGAAAAGAGGAATAAATAGAATTTGAGTCTCAAATTGGAATTTGCAATAAAACAAACAAAACAGATAGAATCTAAACTGTAAGATAAATGGAAACAATTTGAGAAATTTCACCTAGACTTCGAGGGTTTTGAAAGAATCTCAAAACAAAAAATGAATTCTATTTCGACTCTATATTATAATATTACATATTCCAATTCGATTGGATACCCCAAACAATGAATTCGAGATTTGCTCGGCTCGATGAGATAAATAAAGATAGAATCTAAGAATCAGAAACAATTATAGAATGGATTTTTTTAGCACTTTACCCTTTCCATTGTTCAAAAAAGAATTTCAATTCACAAAGAAGAGATAGATTTTTACCGATTTTTTTTGAGAATTTGTAGAAGACAATTGCAGTGGGTAAAAAGACTTGAATTTATTCAACATGCATAGATCTAACTCCAGCTATAGCTATCTATATATGTCTCTTAATTGTAGTCATATTTGTTCGGGACAGCACGCATGTCGTGGTAATTTCTTTTTTCTATTCAACCTATAGAAAGGAAGAATTGGCAAAAAAATGGAAGCACGAGAATTTCTTGAAAATTCCCCCTTATAGGTATCATATACGAATAAGATACCCGATTAGATAATATCTTAGATAATATCAGTGTAACAAGAAAAATGGATGTTCTGGGGTTGACATATCTTAACGGTTGCTATTCTAATAGAAATAGAGTATAATAGAAATAGAGAAGGATTTTTTGTTCAATAGAACACAAATAGAAAAGAAAAGGGGGAAAGATCCCTTTGAAAAGGCGGATTCAAGAAAACGGAATTTAAGATAAAAACACATCAAAAAAAGAGGTTTAGAACCCCTTCCCCCTTTTTTTGGTTGTTTGAGGGACGGGATCCTGTAGTTTTGATATTATTTTGGCGACATGGCCGAGTGGTAAGGCGGGGGACTGCAAATCCTTGTTCCCCAGTTCAAATCTGGGTGTCGCCTGATCGAAAAGAGAATGGAGATAGTTTCTTCCGTTTTGTTGATAGAAAACTTTCTATTTTTTTCCAACAGAAGCAGGTGTGGGAAAAGAACTCTTGAGACTTGTTTGATTCAAAATTCTAAGCGGTAGGTTTGTTCTCTAACATGCTGGAAATCTTGTCATCTCGGATTCAATGAAAAATTCATTCTAGTAGTGAAAATGAATCGAGAAATCTTGAAATGTATAGTCCTTCCATTCCACTTCAACAAGAATTTACATGCTATTTCCATTCGAAGAAAAATGTAATTCTTTCTTTTCGTTAACCTATAGTCAAAGAATTGAAGAGGCTGTTTCCCGATTTTTTTATAGAACGAATCGGGATACAGTAAGGATTAGATCAAATGGAAATAAGAAAGATTATGAGTATGCAAAGTAATCTATCTTGATTCTATCTTTTTTACTTTTGACTTAAGGAAAAGGGAGCAAAATAAAACATAGGTCTTTTTATCCCTATCTCTTAGTAAGCCCCTGACCACTTCAAAGGATATCTCTGGATATTTTTTCTTTATGCTTCCTATTTTTCAATTCTACTAGAAATCAGATAACCACTTGTTAGATGGTCTAATTGGATTTCTTGGATTCTTTCGTCAATGGTGTTATCCCGGAATCTTTTTTTGACTCTGTACCAGTGATTCCACTATTATTATAAAATAATTAGTGAAAATGAAAAGAATACAAGAAAAATGAGTCAATAATAATCAAATAATTCATTCATATTGATAGAGATAGGAGACCAAATTTACATGGATATAGTAAGTCTTGCTTGGGCTGCTTTAATGGTAGTTTTTACATTTTCCCTTTCCCTTGTAGTATGGGGAAGAAGTGGACTTTAAGGGTACTACTAATAGAGTTCAGCGATCAAACTGTATCAATTGTTTTCTCGCTGGGTTCTGCAATTATTGAACTAGTGAATTTCTTTATTTAATTCATACTAACGATATTATAGAATGGAAATTCAATATCTATCTATAGCAATATCTATCTATAGATAGTATAGATCTGAATCTGAAAATCTATATTTATATTTCTATATTTAAATTATGGATTGGTACATATTCAACCGCTATTCTTTTTTTTATCTTTTAGAATAAAGTAGAGTTATAGTAGAAAGAAATCAAATTGATTTTTTTCTACTATACTCTATGGATTTCATAAAATTCGGCTGATTGTAGTCTGATTTCATTTAAAACTAAGACTCGAAATTGAAATCCTTTAATTTCATTTTTTTATTCAATCATTCTCATTGCATTGAGAAGAAATCAAAAGTCCTGTTAAGTAAAACTAGTCACTTTGACTTACCGTTTTTACATAAATTATAAGTAAAAAGGCCGTAGGAACTAGAATGAAGAGTGCAGTAGCTATAAATGCGAGAATGTTTACTTCCATAATCTCTATGTTTTCTTTCTCTTTAATTTCTAATAAAGACTTCGGGATTTAATCCCATAGAAATGAGAAATCTTTCGTCGGTAAATTCAAGGGTATAAATTTTATTATCTCGATGATATTCGGATCAATATCACGAAGAACAATATCTGAGCGATCATATCAAATCGATTCATCGTCGAGAATAAAATAGTATAACATAGGAAGATCTTTTATCCATAAAAAAAAGGACTTTCTCATGCAATCAAAAATTCGTTTTCCTTTTTTCTTTCTTCGTCGGAACCTTATACCGTAAACTAAAAAAGAAAGAAAAAGGGGATCCCCTTTAGAAATGATATTTTTTTTCTATTTTGATTCATTGGAACATTGGATTTGTATCCATCGGGACTGACGGGGCTCGAACCCGCAACTTCCGCCTTGACAGGGCGGTGCTCTGACCAATTGAACTACAATCCCAGGAAAAATCGTATGGCATACATATTCTTCCAATTTCATTCAAACCCTTTTTTTTTCATTGTACAGTAAAGAGGCGGACTTTTTTATAGATGGATATCTATCCGGGTCCGCACTTTAGTGAGATCCACATGGATTACTCGTAAGATGTTCGTTATTGCCAAATCGATTGAAAAATGAATCAATGAAAAAAAAGGAGTTCTATCATTTCACGGTGGATCAACAAATTTTTGGGCCGAGCTGGATTTGAACCAGCGTAGACATATTGCCAACGAATTTACAGTCCGTCCCCATTAACCCCTCGGGCATCGACCCAGGAAGAATCCATTTCAGTCTTTATTTATAATCTCTGATCTATTTCCTTTCGTAGTATCCTACCCCCAGGGGAAGTCGAATCCCCGTTGCCTCCTTGAAAGAGAGATGTCCTAAACCACTAGACGATGGGGGCAGACTTGCCCGACCTCCATTATACTATGTTCATAGTATGAACAGTTTTTTGAAATTGTCAATAGAATGGAATGATATGATTCGATCAAAAGGATCTTCCCAGCTTTCATAATTCCATCAAATTTTTTGATTCATCATTTTGATTTCGAAATTGTTCATTCCCATCATGAATCTATAATAATAAAAAAAAAAAAATAGAAAAAAAAAAAAAGAGAAGTAATGCGAAAGAAAACAAAAGAAAGAGAGAATCCTTTTAGGGAATGATTTCTTTGTTGGAACAGGCGAGGCATTAAAACCTCATTTCTTTCACTTTCATTCAGTGTTAAGAAGATTTGATAGGTATATTTCTATCTCACACTAAGCCGGGAAATAAAAAAACGAGAATAAATCCGAAAATTGGTGAAAAAGGATCGGGATCAATAAGTTATTGAAAGTTGTGTGTGTTTTTTTTTTTATTTCGATAAGAATTGGGTTGAGCGACAGGACAAATTGAATCCATTTCTCAAGGATTTGATGAAAGATTTGAATGAGTCGGCACATGTATCAATGAAATGAATTTCGTGTGATGATGGGGATGACTTCAATTCGAATCGGTTTTGAAAAAAATCCTTTCCATTGCTATCTATCCAATCCAATAGAAATCATTTTTGAACTATACTCTATTCACTACTAGGTCAATCCAAATTATTGTTCCTTAATGAGTTGCTATGTACAAAAAAGAGATCCATGTACATAATCTTATATAGATAATATGCAGTAACAAATAAAATAGCTGTACTAAACTCATCTTGGCTGCTTCCTTATTCAGGAATTGAATGAAAGGAGGCCCTTTTAACTCAGTGTGGTAGAGTAACGCCATGGTAAGGCGTAAGTCATCGGTTCAAATCCGATAAGGGGCTTTTGACTTTTTTTCTTAAAATACTAAGAGTAGTATTCCTATTTGAAGAAAGAATCTAGATCTTCTTTCTCTTTGTCAGAAGTCTCCATTTATAAATACAATAAAAAAAATAAGGAATAAAGGAATAGTAGAATTTCAAAAAAATGGGAAAGATTCTAAAAAAAAGTAAGTGGACCTAACCCATTGAATCATAACTATATCTACTATTCTGATATTCAAATTCGATAGAAATGAAATTCAGGGGATCTTTTTTTTGTTTTGAATAACTCTTTGGTTTGGACTCCGCAAGAATCTGTCGATATTTCTGATTCAATCTTATTGTTCGTAGAGGTTCTATAGGAATAAATTGCTACTCCCCTCCTCCACGAAGAAGGGCTTCTTCTATTAGAAGTTCCAACATACAAGTCATTTGCCTTTAAAATATCTTTTTTCCGAATAGAAGAAAAAATGAAATTCCATTTCTATTCTTTCTTTAAGAGATGAGATCTATAGAAAGAATAGAAAAATCTATCAAATCATGACTTTGCGTATCCAATCTTTTCTTTTCATCTCTATGCATACGAGATTTTTACGGCAATTAATGGATGCGAAAACAAAACTTTCACTTAAGAATCTATTTTTATTCAACAAATTCCATACAATATTAAAGAATCGGACAGATAGATAAAAAAAGTAAATTTCAAAAAATCTGCGAATTTCTTACCTCGATCCGCATAAAAGTATCCTTGGGGGTTTTTTGAATATGAAAGAAAGGAAAATAGAACAAAGAAGACAAGAAAAGAAATCCATGTAAAATAGTCAAATAGAAAGTAAAAATAGGATCTCTAGTAATTTCCTAGACATCGAAATTAGAAGAATAAAAAGAGTAGTACAAGATTTAAGAATAAGATTCTTTGAGAATAGGGGAGTAGTATGTCTGGGGATCTACTGGTAACGAGAGTGAGAAAAGGGATCATTTGTTTCTTGAGCAATTCTTTCAATTTTCAAGAATTTCTTGATCGGATTTACGAGTCATAAGACAATTCCTCATGGCCGAGAGGGTTTTTAAGAATAGAAAGGAATATCCGAATAAACTTCATGGATTTGACCTAGGTTAGGTATCAATAGACCAAAAAAGGATTTTTCTATTCGAAACCCATTACAAAAGAAGGGACAGTCTAGGAGAAAGAAAATCATATCCTATAGAAAATGAAAAAAGCCTCGAAGGTCCAATGCTATGAGGTGTTCGGAAATGGTTGAAGTAGTTGAATAGGAGGATCACTATGACTATAGCTCTTGGTAAATTTACCAAAAATGAAAATGATTTATTTGATATTATGGATGACTGGTTACGGAGGGACCGTTTCGTTTTTGTGGGTTGGTCTGGTCTATTGCTCTTTCCTTGCGCCTATTTCGCCGTGGGGGGTTGGTTCACAGGTACCACCTTTGTAACTTCATGGTATACTCATGGATTGGCAAGTTCCTATTTGGAAGGTTGTAACTTCTTAACTGCTGCAGTCTCTACGCCTGCTAATAGTTTAGCACACTCTTTGTTATTACTGTGGGGTCCTGAAGCACAGGGCGATTTTACCCGTTGGTGTCAATTAGGGGGTCTTTGGACTTTTGTTGCTCTCCACGGTGCTTTCGGATTAATAGGTTTTATGTTACGTCAATTTGAACTTGCTCGATCTGTTCAATTGCGGCCTTATAATGCAATCGCATTCTCTGGGCCAATTGCTGTTTTTGTTTCTGTATTCCTGATTTATCCACTGGGTCAGTCTGGTTGGTTCTTTGCGCCTAGTTTTGGTGTAG